TCGTTCCAAGTTCGAAGTACCATTTGTACAAATAAGAATCCCCTCCCTTACATGATTTCTTCTTCATATAGATAGATATAGGATCTATGGGGCAATTACTTAGAAGTACATTTTGTGTAACAGCCCTTCCTATCTGATAGAAAAGGATCCCATGATCCTGAACCGATCTTATCTGGGATCGAAAATCCCAAGTTTTTCTATGAAGAGCTGATCTAATTGTATTAGTTTCTATAATGGATTTCTTCTGTGTAATACTAATTGATAGGGCCTCATTGATAAGTGCTACAAGATCTCGCGCATTGGAACCCATGGTTATGGACCCGAATCCGTTAGTATGGAACATCTTCTTTTCCAAGTGAAATCCTCTAGTATATGAAAGAATGAAAAAGTGCTTTCGTTGTTGTGGAAGAAGAAGCCTTCGTATCTTAATGCATGTATTGAATTTATTTGGAGCTATTAGAGCGGGATCCACTTTTTGGGGAATATGAGTCGAAGCAATAACAAGAATCTTTCCAGTGGAACATCTTTCACAATCCCTGGAGAGATAGTTCTCTAATAGATCGAGGGATAAGTAATTCGACTCATTCACATGCAGATCATGAATGTTTGGAATCCATATTATGCAAGGAGACATTGCTTTTGCTAATTCGAATTGAAGGGTGATATCAAATCGGTCTATTTTCGTCGTCATATACATAGTTAGCACATTCGTCATAGTTAGCAGCTCCGTATCAATATCAAGGTCATCATTACTATCATCAATATCGTCACTATCATCAATATCGATATCATCAATAGGATAACCTTTAGGCTTGTCATCCAGGAACTTGTTCGGAAATACCGTAATGAAAGGAACATAGGAGTTTGTCGCTAGGTATTTGACCAAACAGGATCGTCCAGTTCCTATAGAACCTATCACTAAAATACCTCTAGAAGGGGATAGGGCTAAGCGGAGCGAAAAGGGTTTTCCATGAGGAGATGGGGAATGAAAAATATTAGCCCCACACAAGGTTTGTGAATAAGTGATTGTATGATAATGAGCAAGGAATATCCGTCTTTCTGCTAAACAGGATCTATTGAACTCATAATTCATTAGATCCTTTTGATGAATGTCAACTAAGTATCGTAAGGAAATTGATCCCGGTTGTTCAATCATTTGATAACCAGAGTCATTCTTTGATAAATGATCACTATGAGTCAGACTCAATAGAATTTGATCAATCCTTTTTTCTGTCGTTAAGGTGGAGAACTGAACCAAGAATTCTCTTTCTTCATCATCAATCGAATCACTGTTCGCGACCCAGAATTCTATTTTATCATCAATCCAATCACCATTCACGTTTTTTCTTTTTCTTATCAATGAATAGATCTCTTTACTTGTACGACTTAGATGTCTCGTATTTCTCGAAAAAATGATTCGATTGATGGGATTTGGTATGATACTTACAAGATCGATGAGATTGATCTTCCAATATTTCTTCTTAGAACGTATTGATTTGACCCCATAAGCGGGACCACCACCCAATAGCATGTTGCCACCAGAAGCAGAACCCCGTATTTCTTCCAGAGAATCTCCTAATTGTTCCAGAACAACTAGAAAGAGATTCTTTAACCAGAAAGGATTCAGTTCAGATGTAGGATACCTATCCAGAAGTTTTCGAAATTCCATCATGTATGATGGAATCATCAAAGATTTGATCTTTTCTAACTCTGTCTGTAACTCACTAGAGGCTCGGGAAACAAAGAGAAGATGTATACGAACGAGATATCCAGCAACAAGAAGAAGGAAAAAGATGGAATAGAGGAACTCCCGAGCATTTGTTGATCTCAGATGTGCCCATATCAATGGAACGGGTGACTCATTATTTCGATGAATCATTTCTTCGGACAGAAGAAGATTCTGTAAACATTGACTCGAAATCTCACTTATCAGAGTCCATTGTGGAAGAATCTTCTGAGGAATTGGCCGTGATATATCTGATCCATGCATCATATCATGAAAAATGGATACAAATTTTTGACTACTACTCAGTATCGGCAATGGGTCTGAAAGAGTATCTAAAAGGGTGAAATTGAGATATTTGCACCCTGTCGAAGTAAGGAACCATGGCATATATGTTTGGAACAGATTCCATTTTGAGAGATTTGAAAAAGCACTATCTCGTTGAAAGGTTCTATACATCTGCCCTTTCTCAACGCATTTCTTTAGACAAAGACTCCGTTTTTTCCTCTTTCCGGATGGTAAAGACTTCTCAGAACATGGAGTGTGAATCAAACCCATGTTTGAATTGAAACTGAGATACTGATGCAAGTTATTCCCTTCTGAATCAGATAGATTCATATCTGAAAGAGGCTGACAATAAGTTTTTTCCAAATTGACTATTTGTTCCTCTGTTAGAGGTGTTGCAGAAATGTCTGCGATCGAGTAAATAGCTCCACGAACGAATGGATCGGATCGAATTGGAAAATGGAAAGATTTGTACAATTTGTACAAGTTATA